CTATCAGACTATGATGGAGTGAATGATTTTATCAATGAATATTCGATTCTTTCTTCAACTTGGAATCGATTCACATCTTTTATTTGTCATTTAATTTGTCATATAAATATTAAAAACTAGGGATTTGGGGTCTGTCTGGTCTAATCAATTGAAATAGTATTTCAGTACGTATACGTATATATATGTTCATCCTTGATCCTTTCTTTTATCTTTTATGGAGTTTCGATGGAAGGATTCCTTTACTAACGAAACGAAATGTCGTCAACTCCATTTGTTAGAACAGCTTCCGTTGAGTCTCTGCACCTATCCTATCCTTTTTTTATTCTCCCTTTCTGAACTCTTCGGAAAACAGGATTTGGCTCAGGATTGCCCATTGTTAATTCCAGGGTTTCTCTGAATTTGAAAGTTCTCACTTGGTAGGTTTCCATACCAAGGCTCAATCCAATTAAGTCCGTAGCGTCTACCAATTTCGCCATATCCCCCCTTTTTTTCTTTGAGATTCAAATCTCATTAGGATGCTTTTTTCATTTAAATTATTAGAATTATGCCGGAACTGTTGAATTCGTTAGATACCGATTCCTATACCGAAAAATGTTTCCTTCTATTTATATTTGAGTTATTTTCTATTTTCTTTCATCTCTATTGGATACCCATATTTGCTCCAATCAGAAATAATTCTATCATTTCTGTATTCGCAATTCAATATACATGGATATATACCACATATATATATTTTATATGCCTCTCCTTCTAGCATTTTTCTCATGCAATTTTGAATACTCGAACGGTCGATTCTTTTTTTTTTTTCTATAACCTTTCCGAATGAAAACAAGGGAATGTTTCATTATGATCGGAATTTGGCCTTTCTCTTTCTTTCATTTATTTTTATTCTTATCTTTTTTCTTTAGAGCGGACAGACCCTATATAACATAACTAAAGATAACTAAAATGGAAATTTCTTCTTTTTTTTTTAGATTAAATAAAAAAGAAATCCATTTATTAATTTAGAATAGCTAGACCTAATCTAATGGCTATAAATAATCATTCTATTAATTTAGAAAAGAATTCGAGTTATTTCTATTCTATCTAATTATTTATATATCTAACTAGTAACTAGAAATATTACTAAATATTCTCAATTTAGAATTACTTAAACAAAAATGGACTTTGAAAATCCAATTTTTTAGAATTCTAATGTATAATGTATAATGTATAGATTTATACATATTAAATCTTAATGTATAAGAATGTATAAGAATTGTAATATAATTACTGTAATCTAATTATTCAATTTTTTTTATTTTTATTAATCTAATTTTATAGAATTTTCTTATTATTTTTTATATTTATATATATATTATTATATATATATATTATTATATAGAATTATATAGAAATATAGAATTCTATAGAATAGAATTCTATAGAATTATTTTCTTATTGATATTGAATAATATATATATTATTTATTATTAATTTATTATTAATATATTAATTTTATTAATTTCAATTTTGTTAAATAAAAAAAAAAAATTCTAATTCGAAATAGAAATTATAATAAAATTCGAATAATATAAAATAGAATCAATTTGTACTAAATTTGAATTCAAAAATGAAAAAAGAAAATCTTACTATACTATATACTAATTCTATACTAATTAAGATGAAGATATTGATTATTGATAAACATATATTTGATAAATAGATTGAAATATATTCTATTAATCCTTATCTTCAAATTGTTATGTTCTTTATATCCTAGAATATCCAATATTTAATATTTGATTTTCTATATTCATATTAATTATGTTATGAATAGCTAAGAATAAGGAATTAATAACTAAGATCTCAATAGTTTATTAAATTCCTGTGCATGCGCAATTTCTGTTATGTGAGCCCGCTTAGCTCAGAGGTTAGAGCATCGCATTTGTAATGCGATGGTCATCGGTTCGATTCCGATAGCCGGCTTTTCTCTATTTGTTTTGATTTTTGATATAATTGATAATGTTGAAATCAAAGAATATTGAAAAGGCTTTTTCTCCTTTCTTTTTTCAAGAGTCACCAATCTAGTATGTCGTAGGAACTTCCAATTATGAATCAAAATTGGAGGAGTTCGATCTCTGTAGAACAAATCAAGAAAAGAACCTCCTTATTTATATATATAATATACAATAAGATTCGGATATTGATATAATTCATCTAATTCTTCTTTGTAGTACAATACTTTAGTGGATTTCGCTTCATTTATCATATTTCTCATTTAGTTTAGTTTTAATTTAGGTTTATGAAATTGAAAAAAGGAGTCTTTATGTCGCGTTACAGAGGGCCTCGTTTCAAAAAAATACGCCGTCTGGGGGCTTTACCAGGACTAACTAGTAAAAGGCCTAGAGTCGGAAGCGAACTTAGAAACCAAGCGCGTTTGGGTAAAAAATCTCAATATCGTATTCGTTTAGAAGAAAAACAAAAATTGCGTTTTCATTATGGTCTTACAGAACGACAA